GTTGACGTAGCATTATAGACCGTATTGTTACTCTTGCTACCATCAGGATAGATCTGTCCTCTTCCTCGGTTTCCCCCTACATATATGGGATATTTTAAGAAATGAGCATCTTTCTTCGTAGCAGGATCAGGGGAAAGAATGGGAAAGACAATTTCACTATATTTCTTACCGGGAACAGGGCCTATCACAAGAATATTTTTTTTATCGGGACGATAACTCTGAAAAGATAGATTTCCTATCTTTTCTTTCAATTCAGGGGAAATACGGTCGGGCGGCGCTAATTCGAATCCCTCAGGCAAAATAAGAACAGCACCCACATTCAACCCTCCCTTTTTTCCATTAGCAAGAACTTGTTTCATTTGCATATCATAAGGAATTCGAAGAACTGCTTCAAATACAGTATCGGGAAGCACAGCTTGGGGAACTTCAATATCCACGGGCTTGCTAGCTAAATGGCAATTGGCACATACAATTCGTCCAGTTGCTTCTCGTGGGTTTTCATAACCCTGCTGCGCAAAAATGGGATATGCATTTGAAATGGATGTCCGAGTTATTACGTATATCATGATCGATACAGAAATCGATCGAGTCATCTGTTCCTTTACCCAAGAAAAAGTATTTCTATTTTCCATGTCCAATCGCGGATCTCTGAATTTCTACAATAAATTAGATAGGTAGCTAAATTAATTTAGTTCCCTATACGCGAGTTTGTTGTGATTCTACTGCAACAGTTATACTGGAATGATGAATACCTTAAGCAGGTAGAAATAGAAAGAAAGAATTTTGCTAAAATGGAAAAGGGCTTTCTTTCTAAAGAAAGATGCTAATTTGATTAATATCAGGAAATGGAATGAATTTATGCTTCACTAATTGAATGATAAATGACTACAAGCGAAGGAGATAGGCGGTTTAAACAAAAAAAGACCCAAAATTTCAAACATGTATCTAGAATTACTGGAAAACTACAAACAAAAATTGTGAAAATTAGCTCATTAGGAGCCCATCCAAGATCGTTGTAGACCCAACGAATTAGTAGTTCCCAACCGCGGGTGGAGTGAAATCCAACAAAAAAATCAGTAACTAAAAGAATAAAAAAAGCTTTTATTGAGTCATTTAAGTTATAGAAGAATTCCTGAACCCAAGAATTAAAAATGACAAGTTCTTCTTTACTCAGAAAAAAAGAACCACTTAGAATAGCTAAACAGATTATATTTGTCGAGAAATGCAAAATGATATGGAGATGATCCTCATTATCTATTTTGACCAATTGTATTATTTCCTTGTGTATTCCTATAGGAGGTTTTTGTACATGTGTCTTTAGTTTCTCTTTTATCATCTCGTCCAAGAGAGAAAGTTCTTCTAATTCTATGAATCTTTCTAGAATCCTTTTCTCTTGAATATCAGTTAAGAGAGTTTCGGATTGCCTGGTATTCCACCAATTCTTAATCCAAAGTTCCAGACATTTGTTAAATGAGAAAGAGACCCCCCAGGGCAAAAGTACGATAAATACAAGATATAGTAAAGAAGGCAATGCTTTCTTTTTTTTCATTTTTGATCTGTAAATTGAGTTGTTAATGAACCCGCTTCATTCGCTGACTCTATTTCATTCCCGGACTCTATATGATATTTCTTTTTCTTTGAAGCAAAAACTCTATAGCAAGGTTTGATACCCTGTATCTATTCTTCTTTTTTATATATTCGTGGAATTTAATTGCATTGGGTTCCTTCTTAGATCTAGATGGAGTGGAATAGTGAAATAGAATAAAAAAAAAGACCTTTCGAATGAAAATGGAAGAATAGTATGCGATATATCTCACTTGGACAAAATAAATTAAAAAAAATTTTCTCTTATCCGCATTTGTTCCTTCCTTTAGATAAATACTCAAAAATACCCTTCCGATAACAAATCCAATTTCGAAAGGACTTCTTTCCCATGTTGAGAAAGCTTTTCTTCTTCCAATTCTTCTTCATTCAATTCAGTTCAAAAAAAATACATACAATTGGTACTCAAAATACTTCAATTGGTACGCGCAAGAAATAGGCCAATTCGGCAGCTTTTTGTTCAATTTCTCGTGGAGTAAAAAACTTCTCATCAGTACGAGTCAAGGGAATGACCCCCTGGCCCCGGATTTCCATATAAAGGATACGACGAGGATAAAGACCCTCTTTAACTTGAATTCTAATTGATTGGATATCGCGCATAAGGAATTGAAGGAAGACGCGACGTTTTATTCCAGGGAATCCCCAACGAAAAATGCGCACTATTCCCTCTTTTCTATCGAATCGGTCATAACCACTACCTACATTCCACAAAATAGTACACCACAAGTAGGAGCTAATGAATAGGCCTGCAATTCCGTAGAAAGACATCACGATCCCCTGTGGAAAAAAAAGAATTTGTTGAGATGGAAGTATAGATATAATATTCTTACCAAGATAACTGGAAGCCCCAACCGATAAGAATCCTAGTGAACCTAGAAAAAGAATACAGGCCCAGAAAAAATTACCCCTTTTTCGAGAACCTTTTAGAAGTTCTACCCATACATGTTCTGATCGCCAATTCATATTAGATATACTAAATCCAGCAGTGGTCTATTGAAATTGAGAGAATAGGCTAAATAATTTTGACTTTACTTTTTTTTTATTCTGAAATCGTCTTCAGCAATTAGTACTCCTGTGAAATAATAGGTTAGATACATTGACTTTCTATTCAAAAAATATTTGTTGATTCAATTAAAAAAAAAACTCGCTATACCCGGCTCCGCATATTCATGCATTTATGCTCGTAGCCTATATCCGCATCCATCCCACAGCCGTTTTTATCCGCATTCATAGCTGTTTTTCATTTGTGTGTAGAAAGAGCTACATATCCTACCATATTATATTACTTACACTAAAAATACTAGACAATCTTATTTTTCTGCACATAAAGAAATAAAGAAGTCATTGCAATTGCCGGAAATACTAAGCCTACTAAAGGCACGAAAATAGAAGGTAAGTTTAAATCCGTCATAGAATAGGTGTCTCAATTCAAATTTACTATTTCTATCTATTCGAAAAATATCTTAAGATTCTTATGATATAATTAAGTATATCTATTATAAGGAATATTGACTATTGTATTTTTGAGTTTGCAAAAAAAAATATTTTGTAAAAAAAAAAGGAATGGATAATAAAATAAGCAAACTGCCAAAAAGGAGAACTAATTAAAAAGATTTGATTTTGCTTTTCCCATCCTCATGGCCTTTCTATCCTTCTAATCGAATTTTAAATTCGATTCAAAATAAAGCAACTAGAATTTACTTCCTGCATACATACTCCTCTAGAAGAGCATACAATAATGCGTGGTAAAGGCAGAAAATATAGAATCATAGTATATTCAATCAAAATCAAAGGTCAAATTCTCTTACCTAAGATCCCATACTATACTACCCTCTTAGACTTTTTAAGGCGATATACCACCCAAAAAGGGTATAAAAATGTCGGGTGGAGTTAGCTTTTCGAGGAAGACCCATCCCGTGCAGCGAAGTCGTCCTGTTATGTTAGTAAGACCCCGCGCAAGAATGGTTTATAGAAGAATATTATTCCGAATATTCCTTTGGACGTGTATAGTGAGTAGCATTGCGATTCCGAATGCTTTTTTTTTATTTATGAATAAAAAAAAAGCATTGTATCGTGGGGTCGGAGGTTTGGTCCGGAAAAATTCGGAACAAAATATCTACCCCATTGAAGTTTATAGCGATGGATTTCCACGAAAGTATAATTGTTCCCATCAGAATCCTATTGAACGTCTCTACGATGGATCCAGGTTCTGTGTCCAATCCCAAATCAAGGATTTATCGCTCTTGATCGGAGTCATAAACTAAAACTACCTTATTTCTCAAGGTTATAGAAAACTTCCTTATCTAGTTATAGCATTTTGAAAAAAAAAATGCTTCTTTTCTTACACACAGTTCGAGTCACTTGTTGACTCACGATTACAACTGTTAAAAGTTTCAAACGTCCTCTTTTTTGCAAGAGAGTCTTATAAAATAAAAGGGTATAACTTCAAAACTATGTCTTTTTTCATTCATTTTCCTTTAGTTTTTTTCTCTATCTAGAAGTGGAATAGAATAACCCGGTTGAAGGGTAATGATCATACGTCTGTAATGCATTGTATGTCCCAGAATAGGTCCTATTCTTCTACCCTTTCCAGGTAGTCGATAGCTATTCACAGCTACTACCTTAACACCAAAGAAGAGTTCGACCCAATGCTTGATTTCTGTCTTAGTGAATCCCGATTCGACATTAAAAGTATATTGATTCTTTCCCAATAAACGAAGACTTTTTTCTGTAAATACTGCGTATTTAATTCCATTATCATATGATAATATTTGAATTTGATTTGTATTTCTTTATTGTATTATACCTTTATATATTCTAGATATATAGAATAGACTAATCTCGATTTGTCAAGTCTCATAATCGTATTATGATCCATTTTTATTCGGCTCAATCTTTTTTAGAAAAAAAAAGATTGAGCCGAGTTTAATTGCAATCAATTAGACGAATAAAGAAGAATTACTGCATTTCGTAACTTATTTTTTCTCTTTTTATTTCGTTTATTTTTTATTTATACCTTCTTTATATTTAGTTTTATCTATTCATCAATAGTATCTACCGGCTCGAACTCGAATTTGATCGCTTTCCATACTTCACAAGCCGCGGCTAGTTCAGGACTCCATTTGCAAGCTTCTCGGATAATTTCATTACCTTCACGAGCAAGATCGCGCCCTTCGTTACGAGCTTGTACACAGGCTTCTAAAGCCACTCGATTAGCTGCTGCACCAGGTGCATTTCCCCAAGGATGTCCTAAAGTTCCTCCACCAAATTGTAATACAGAATCATCCCCAAAGATTTCAGTCAGAGCTGGCATATGCCAAACATGAATACCACCTGAAGCTACCGGTATAACACCTGGCATGGATACCCAGTCCTGGGTGAAAAAGATACCGCGAGCACGATCTTTTTCAATAAAATCATCGCGCAATAAATCAACAAAACCTAAAGTCATTTCGCGTTCCCCTTCTAGCTTACCTACTACTGTACCGGAGTGGATATGATCTCCCCCAGACATACGCAATGCTTTAGCTAATACACGGAAATGCATACCATGATTTTTCTGTCTATCAATAACTGCATGCATTGCACGGTGAATGTGAAGAAGTAGGCCATTGTCGCGGCAATAATGAGCCAAACTAGTATTTGCGGTGAATCCCCCAGTTATGTAGTCATGCATTACAATAGGAACCCCTAATTCTCTCGCAAATACAGCTCTCTTAATCATTTCTTCACATGTACCTGCAGTCGCATTCAAGTAATGCCCCTTAATTTCACCGGTTTCGGCCTGTGCTTTATAAATAGCTTCGGCACAAAAGACAAAACGGTCTCTCCAACGCATAAATGGTTGTGAGTTTACGTTTTCATCATCTTTGGTAAAATCAAGTCCACCACGTAGACACTCATAACACGCTCTACCGTAATTTTTTGCGGATAATCCCAATTTTGGTTTAATAGTACATCCCAATAAAGGACGACCATACTTGTTCAACTTATCTCTTTCAACTTGGATACCATGAGGCGGACCTTGGAAAGTTTTTGTATAAGCAGGGGGAATTCGTAGATCCTCCAGACGTAGAGCACGTAGGGCTTTGAAACCAAATACGTTACCCACAATGGAAGTAAACATGTTAGTAACGGAACCCTCTTCAAATAGGTCTAATGGATAAGCTACATAACAGATCCATTGGTTGTCTTCCCCAGCAACAGGCTCGATGTGATAGCATCGTCCTTTGTAACGATCAAGACTGGTAAGTCCATCAGTCCAAACAGTTGTCCATGTACCAGTAGAAGATTCGGCAGCTACTGCAGCCCCTGCTTCTTCCGGCGGAACCCCAGGTTGAGGAGTTACTCGGAATGCTGCCAAGATATCAGTATCCTTGGTTTCATACTCCGGGGTGTAGTAAGTCAATTTATAATCTTTAACACCAGCTTGAAATCCAACACTTGCTTTAGTTTCTGTTTGTGGTGACATAAGTCCCTCCCTACAACTCTTGAATTAAGAATTCTCACAATAACAGGGTCTACTCGATGTGAATTAGACGTCAATGCAACTTTAGCAAAAATTTCGTAAAACAAAAAGGATATTCAATTAATATAATATCAACTCATTAAAGAAAATTGAGGGCATACTTAAATTAATGAATATTTTGCATTCATATATAATGTGTACACCCTGTGTATTTTCTATCCTACAGGAATTCCACTATAGGAATTCTATAGGAATTGAGTTGTTGTTATTGTAAGTTAACACGGTTCATTATTAAACCATGGATTTGATTTACCAAATCCTTCATTATTGTATACTCTTTGATAGATATAGCGCAACCCAAATCAATCCCTAATCCTTATTTTACAAGTTCTTAATGGGCCCTTTTCTTATTTTGAATGTAAATACCTAACTAAATACTAAGAAAATTCTCTGTTGACAGCAATCTATGCTTCACAGTAGTATATATTTTGTATATCGAAGTCCTAGATAGGAAAGTAGAGTAGGCACAGATGCTCCACAAAAGGCAAAATGTATATGAAAACAAGATTGATTGAACTTTGCAACGGACTCATTTCATGAGTAAACGATTGAATGGGATTCGCTTGGGCAACGAAATAAAGTCCCGGTCTCCTTTTTTCTCTTATTGAATTAACTAATTCATTTCCTTTTTACTTTTGGATTTTTGGATATTTTTTTTGAATTTGATTTGGCATTATTCAACAAGAAAAAAAAGAAAAATTTCGACAAATTCTTTTTTTTATTATGTGATAATTATGAGTACCAATCCTACTACTTCTCGTCCCGGGGTTTCCACAATTGATGAAAAAAGTGCAGGTCGTATCGATCAAATTATTGGACCCGTGCTGGATGTCACTTTTCCCCCAGGCAAGTTACCTTATATTTATAACGCCTTGGTAGTCCAGAGTAGAGACACTTCCGATAAGCAAATTAATGTGACTTGTGAGGTACAACAATTATTAGGAAATAATCGAGTTAGAGCTGTAGCTATGAGTGCTACAGACGGGTTGATGAGAGGAATGGAAGTCATTGACACGGGAGCTCCTCTCAGTGTTCCGGTCGGTGGAGCTACTCTCGGACGAATTTTCAACGTTCTTGGGGAGCCTGTTGACAATTTGGGTCCTGTAGATAGTAGTGCGACGTTCCCTATTCATAGATCTGCGCCTGCCTTTATCGAGTTAGATACGAAATTATCCATCTTTGAAACAGGTATTAAGGTCGTCGATCTTTTAGCTCCTTATCGACGTGGAGGAAAAATAGGACTCTTTGGGGGGGCTGGAGTAGGTAAAACAGTACTCATCATGGAATTAATCAATAACATTGCTAAAGCTCATGGGGGCGTATCCGTATTTGGTGGAGTAGGAGAACGAACTCGTGAAGGAAATGATCTTTATATGGAAATGAAGGAATCCGGAGTAATTAATGAAAAAAATATTGAGGAATCAAAGGTAGCTCTAGTCTATGGCCAAATGAATGAACCACCGGGAGCTCGTATGAGAGTTGGTTTAACTGCCCTAACTATGGCAGAATATTTCCGAGATGTTAATAAGCAAGACGTGCTTTTATTCATCGATAATATCTTTCGTTTTGTTCAAGCAGGGTCGGAAGTATCTGCTTTATTAGGGAGAATGCCCTCTGCAGTGGGTTATCAACCTACTCTTAGTACAGAAATGGGTTCTTTGCAAGAAAGAATTGCTTCTACTAAAAAGGGATCTATAACTTCGATTCAAGCAGTTTATGTACCCGCGGACGATTTGACCGACCCTGCTCCTGCGACAACATTTGCACATTTGGATGCTACTACCGTACTTTCCAGAGGATTAGCTTCCAAGGGTATTTATCCAGCAGTAGATCCTTTAGATTCAACCTCAACTATGTTACAGCCTCGGATCGTTGGCAACGAACATTATGAAACTGCGCAAAGAGTTAAGGAAACTTTACAACGTTACAAAGAACTTCAGGACATTATCGCTATTCTTGGGTTGGATGAATTATCAGAAGAGGATCGTTTAACTGTAGCAAGAGCAAGAAAAATAGAGCGTTTCTTATCACAACCGTTCTTTGTTGCAGAAGTTTTTACCGGTTCTCCAGGAAAGTATGTTGGTCTTGCAGAAACTATTAGGGGATTTCAACTAATCCTTTCCGGAGAATTAGACGGCCTACCCGAACAAGCTTTTTATTTGGTGGGTAACATCGATGAAGCTAGCACGAAAGCTATAACCTTAGAAGAGGAGAACAAATCGAAGAAATGAAATTAAATCTTTATGTACTGACTCCTAAGCGAATTATTTGGGATTGTGAAGTGAAAGAAATCATTTTATCCACTAATAGTGGCCAAATTGGCGTATTACCAAACCACGCCCCCATTAACACAGCAGTAGATATGGGTCCTTTGAGAATACGCCTCCTCAACGACCAATGGTTAACGGCGGTTCTGTGGAGCGGTTTTGCGAGAATAGTTAATAATGAGATCATAATTTTAGGAAATGATGCGGAACTAGGTAGTGATATTGATCCGAAAGAAGCTCAACAGGCACTTGAAATAGCCGAAGCTAACTTGAGTAAAGCTGAGGGTACGAAAGAATTAGTTGAAGCAAAGCTAGCTCTCAGACGAGCTAGGGTACGAATCGAGGCTGTCAATTGGATTCCCCCCTCCAATTGAAAACAATCCAAGGGTTTATAGTTGATACAAAGAAAAAGGGAAGAGGGGTAGAAAAAGTTATTAGATAGCGAAGCGAAGTAAGTCCAATGCTATCTAGTAATTTTTCTACCTACTTACCTACTATTGGATTTGAACCAATGACTCCCGCCGTATGAAAGCAATACTCTAACCACTGAGTTAAGTAGGCAATTTATCACCACAAAGGAAGACTCATTACTTCGATCGATTATATATTGAATCACTTTTCTAAGCAATATTGAATCACTTTTCTAAGCAATACCGCTTCGTTATTGGTCTGTTATATACTAAACAGATACAGATAAAAAGGATATCCTCTGGCATTAGAGAATATTCATCTTGACAAGAAATTATCTATATGTTAAGATATCTCTGATAAGGGCTATAGCTCAGTTCGGTAGAGCAACTCGTTTACACGTGCGCCAATGCTTTTCAAAGGAGCTTATTATGCAATGAACATAATTGATCTTATTGCAAAATCAATGTCTTACTTCATAGATTCGAGAGAATAGGAGAACAGTAGCCTGACAAATAGTCGGTTCAGTCGGATTCAGGTGCCAATTCAGGTGCCTAATCAAATGGAACCCTTATGGATTTGCTAGTTGATAAGGTAAATATCCAGCCCACTAAATGCTAGGCAGAATGAGGATAAGGGCCTCCAAAAAATTTCTTCTCGTTCTATGAACTTTAAGGTGTATGAAGTCTCATAGTTAACTCTTGCAGTGGAACGATAGAGACTCCATTTCACTTAGGTTGATTTAATTTAGGCCGGAGGCAAACCTAAGTCAAGGTAATCCTCCTTTGAAACACTTTGGTATTGCTCCTAGATAGATCATAATACAAATAATCAATCAGAGCACAGGGAGCCATCTCATTATCTTTCCGTAAAGAAAAACTATGGTGGACTAACTGATTTTGAAATCAGTTTATGAAAGAGCCCAATGCAAAAAAATGCATGTTGGGTCTTTGAAACAGTTCGAATCATTTCGATAATAATCCGTTTGATCTGTTTTACCGAGAAGGTCTACGGTTCGAATCCGTATAGCCCTAATATGTCTTTTTTAAAAAATTTTGGATAGATATCCTAGGTTTTCTTTAGTACAGTTTTCTTTTTCTCATTAGTGCTTGTTTCTAGACTGGATGGGCGCCTGCGACATAAAATATGCGACATAGATATAGAGGTAAAAGCATTACCACAGGCTCATTCATCG